TACAAAATGCCTGACTAAAGGGTTATTCTGATAGAATAAATTAAATAATATATTATATTATTTTTGTAAATTTATAAATAAATTATATTTTTTAATCATTAATTAAATCTTAAAGAATCAAAATCTTTAGTGCTAATAAACACTTAAATATACTAATAATCAATTTTTAAAAAAAATAAGCTAATTAAGCTAATGAACTCATACTTCATTTATAAAGGTCATATTCCTTTTTTTTTTATCAATAATTCTAAAACTTTATTTTTTAATTTATTAATTTTTAGAATTTTATTTATTTCATCTACCAACTCATGAATTAATTGCTGAATAGGATTAGAAATTAATACATTAGTTTTTTTGACTCTAACTTATAATAAAAAATTTTTAATCAATTCAGAATTTTCTATTAAATATTACTTAGTGCAATCTATTTCTTCTATCAATTTTTTATTTTTTATCTTACTAATCAACTTTAATTTAATTGATAAAAGAAATTTATATAATTTTATTTTAATAAATCTTAATTTAACCTTATTAATAAAAATAGGAAGAGCTCCCTTCCATTTTTGAATAATTTCTATTATCGAAGGGATTACCTGAAATAATACTTTTATTCTTCTAACTCTACAAAAAATTCCTCCTATAATTTTAATTTCATATTACTTAAATTTCAAGATAATAATTATTGTAATCATTTTAAATTGCTTTTTTGGATCTTTAGGAGGATTAAATCAATTAAATATCCAAAAAATTATAATTTATTCATCCATTTATAATTTCAGATGAATATTTAGATCAATTATAATCAGAGAAAATTTATTTTTTTTTTTCATCTTAGTATATATGCTAATTTTTTTTAATTTAACATACCTATTTTCTAGATTTAATCTATTTTTTATAAATCAACTTTATTTAATAAAATCAAATAAATTAATTATATTAATTATTTTTTTTAACTTAATATCTTTAGGGGGATTGCCCCCTTTTATAGGATTTATATCAAAATGAATTATTTCTATTTATATAATTCAAACTATAAATTATTTAGTATTAATTATGGTTCTAACATCTTTAATCAATTTATTTTATTATATTCAATTAATATACCCTTTTTTAACTATTCAAAAATTTGAAAATAAATGATCGATATTCTTGAAGCCTAGCCCATTAATTATAATTATATCATATTTTTCTTTATTTAGATTAATTATATCAAGAATATTAATAATAATTTTTTAAATAATAAGATTTTAAGTTAAAAAAACTATTAATTTTCAAAATTAAATTTAAAGATAAATTCTCTAAGTCTTAATAAATTAATTTATTTTTTTAAGTTTGCAACTTAATTTCTTCTACTAGAATATAAAACTTAAAAGATCCCCAGTAACAAAATTTTTTTAATTTATAAATAAATTTACAATTTATCGCTTAAAACTCAGCCATATTACTTTATAATACCATAAATGAAAAAATGATTATTTTCTACCAATCACAAAGATATCGGAACCTTATATTTTATATTTGGCATTTGATCCGGATTAGTTGGTTCCTCTTTAAGATTTATTATTCGAATAGAACTAAGAACACCAGGAAGATTTATTGGCAATGATCAAATCTATAATGTAATTGTTACTTCTCACGCTTTTATTATAATTTTTTTTATAGTTATACCAATTATAATTGGAGGATTTGGAAATTGATTAGTTCCACTAATATTAGGATCCCCTGATATGGCTTTCCCCCGAATAAATAATCTCAGATTTTGATTTTTGCCCCCCTCTTTAATTTTCCTTTTATTAAGAAGACTAACAAATTCAGGAGCTGGAACTGGTTGAACTGTTTATCCTCCCCTATCCTCTAATCTATCTCACGCTGGAAGATCAGTTGATTTAACCATTTTTTCCCTTCATATAGCAGGAATTTCATCGATTCTAGGAGCTATTAACTTTATCTCTACTATTATAAATATAAAGTTTAAAAATTTAAATTTCGAAATAATCCCCCTATTCGTATGATCTATTTTAATTACTGCTGTTTTACTTCTCCTTTCTCTTCCCGTATTAGCAGGAGCAATCACCATACTTTTAACTGACCGTAATCTAAATACTTCATTTTTTGATCCAGCCGGAGGAGGCGACCCTATCCTATACCAACATTTATTTTGATTCTTTGGACACCCAGAAGTTTATATTTTAATTTTACCTGGATTCGGAATTATCTCTCAAATTACAACTCAAGAAAGAAGTAAAAAGGAATCTTTTGGTAGATTAAGTATAATCTATGCAATAATTTCAATTGGACTCTTAGGATTTGTAGTATGAGGACACCATATATTTACAGTTGGAATAGATGTAGACACCCGAGCTTATTATACTTCAATTACTATAATTATTGCTATCCCAACAGGGATTAAAATTTTCAGATGATTAGCTAACCTAAATGGGGCACTGATTAAATTAAATCCTTCTTTAAACTGAACTATTGGATTTATTTTTTTATTTACTATTGGAGGTCTAACAGGAATTATCCTCTCTAATTCATCTATCGATATCTCCCTCCATGATACTTACTATGTAGTAGCTCATTTCCATTACGTTCTTTCAATAGGAGCTGTATTTGCAATTATAGCTGGATTTCTAAACTGATATCCTCTTTTCACAGGTTTAACATTAAATAACTTCTATTTAAAAATTCAATTTATTACTATATTCATCGGAGTAAATTTAACATTTTTCCCCCAACATTTTCTTGGATTAGCAGGGATACCCCGCCGATATTCAGACTATCCAGATTCATACCTCTCATGAAACATTATTTCATCATTAGGATCAATAATTTCTTTAATTAGTATTATAATTTTAATTTTTTTAATCTGAGAGAGAATAATCAATAAAAAATACATAATTTTTGCATCTAATATAATTTTTTCAATTGAATGAATTCAAAAAACTCCCCCTTTAGAACACAGATTTAATGAATTACCTAAAATTTATTTAAATTTCTAATATGACAGAATTAATGTAATGAATTTAAGCTTCATCTATAAAGATTTATATCTTTTTTTAGAAATAGCTACCTGATCTAACTTAAATCTTCAAAATAGAAGATCCCCCCTAATAGAACATTTATTATTTTTCCATGATAACTCTATAATGATTATTTTTTTAATTTCTAATTATGTTTTATACATAATTATCATCAATATAAAAAATAAATTTTATAATTTTAATTTATTAGAAAATCAAAACATTGAATTTATCTGAACAATCATTCCCAGATTTTTTCTTTTAATAATTGCTTTCCCATCCCTCCATATATTATACCTTATAGATGAAACTAATAACCCCAATTTAACATTAAAAATTATAGGACATCAATGATATTGATCCTATGAATACACAGATTTCAAAAATATTGAATTTGATTCTTTTATAATGCCCTATAAGCCTGAATTAACTAGAAATTTTCGATTATTAGATGTTGACAATCGAATTATTATTCCCATAAATACTCAAATTCGATCCCTAGTTTCATCAACAGACACCATTCACGCTTGGACTATCCCATCTTTAGGCGTTAAATCAGATGCCATCCCAGGACGTTTAAATCAATTAAATTTTTTAATTAACCGACCAGGATTATTTTATGGACAATGTTCTGAAATTTGTGGAACAAACCATAGATTTATACCTATTTGCATTGAAAGAATTAATTTACAATTTTTTTTAAAATGAATTAAAAAATTTTAATTAATTCATTAGATAACTTAAAGCAAGTATAGGTCTCTTAAACCATATCATAATAATTAGCAACTATTTCTAATGATTTTTAAAGAATTAGTTAAATAAATAACCTAAATTTGTCAAATTTAAATTATATACAATGCTAAAATATATTCTTTAATCCCTCAAATAATACCATTAAACTGATTATTATTAATAATATTTTTTATATCTTTATTTTTTATCATTATAAATTTATTTTATTTTAATAAAAATTTTAACCCTTTAATTAATAAAAATAAAATAAAAAACTATTTAAAATCTGATAATAAATATAACTGATTATGATAAATAATTTATTTTCAACCTTTGATCCCTCTTCCTCTCTATTTAACTTAAATTTAAATTGAATAAGATCCATACTAATTATCTTATATTTCCCACTAAATTTCTGATTTCTACCTAATCGATTTATATTTTTTTATAACTTAATTTTTAAATTTTTAAAAACTGAAATTAATAATCTTTTAAAATCTAACTCTTTTAAAGGAAGATCAATTTTTTTTATTTCTATTTTTTTCATAATATTCTTTAATAACTTCTTAGGTCTATTCCCCTACATTTTTACTTCCACCAGACATCTAATTTTTAATTTATCATTTTCATTGCCTATTTGACTTACTCTTATATTTTTTGGCTGATTAAATAAAACTCAAAACATATTTACCCACTTAATCCCCAACGGGACCCCGGCAATTTTAATACCCTTTATAGTTTTAATTGAGACAATCAGAAATATGATTCGACCAGGAACTTTAGCAGTCCGACTGACTGCTAACATAATTGCTGGTCATTTATTAATTACCTTACTTTCATCAAATGGTCCTTCTATATCTCAAATTATAGTTGTAATCCTTCTATTAATAGAAACATTATTATTAATTCTAGAAATTTCTGTCAGAGTCATTCAGACTTATGTTTTTACAATTTTATCAACCCTATATATATCTGAAATTCATTAATATTTGCTAATGACAACCCACTCAAACCATCCTTTCCATTTAGTAAATTATAGACCCTGACCATTAATTAGAGCTTTTGGAACTATAATCTTTATAATAAGTATAATTAAATGATTTAAAGAGTTTAAATTCAATTATCTAATAATTATTAGGCTAATAATTATCATTATCACAATAATTCAATGATGGCGAGATATTTCCCGAGAAAGTACATTTCAAGGACTCCACACTATCATAGTCAATATAAACATACGATGAGGAATAATTTTATTTATTACATCCGAAATTTTTTTTTTTTTATCTTTTTTTTGAAGATTTTTCCACAGAAGACTTTCTCCTAATATTGAACTAGGTAGATCCTGACCTCCCTTAAATATTCAAATATTTAACCCTTTCCAAATTCCTCTCCTTAATACTTTAATTCTACTAATTTCAGGAATTTCTGTAACTTGAAGACATCAATGTCTTTTAGAAAATAAATTTAAAGAAAGAAATAAAAGCTTATTTATTACTATTGCATTAGGAATTTATTTCACTATAATTCAAGCATACGAATACATTCAAGCCCCTTTTTCAATTGCTGATAGAGTATTCGGATCAACATTTTTTGTAGCAACAGGATTCCACGGTCTTCATGTTCTAATTGGAACAATATTCCTGATAGTATGCCTTTATCGCTTAATAAATAACCATTTTTCTATAAATCACCATTTTGGGTTTGAAGCTGCCTCTTGATACTGACATTTTGTGGATGTAGTATGAATTTTCTTATTCACATTTATATATTGATGAAATAACTAAATTATTTATATAATATACAAAGTATATTTAACTTCCAATTAAAAAGTTTATTATTTAATAATATAAATAATTATAAATTTAACAATTATAGCAACTATTATTCTTCTAATTTCCTCAATTTTAATTGTAATTTCAACAATTATCTCTAAAAAAAAAAAAAGAGATCGGGAAAAACTATCCCCATTTGAATGTGGATTCGACCCTAAAACATCACCCCGACTCCCATTCTCCCTTCAATTTTTTATAATCACTATTATCTTTCTTATTTTTGATGTAGAAATCTCCATTATTTTACCAATAATTATTACTTTTAAATTAATTAACAAAATAATTTGATTTTTTTCTATAATTACAATTATAATTATTCTAATTTTAGGAATTTTTTATGAATGAAATCAATCCCTATTAAACTGAAAATTTTAAATCATCTAACCTAAATATTAAATTTTAAGGATTATAATTTAATAAAAATTATTAAATTGCAATTAATATAAATTGACTAAAATTCAATTAATCTTACTTAATAAATAAGAATTAATAATAATTAAATTTAATTTCGACTTAAAAATAGGATAATTCTCCCTTATTTTTAATTGAAACCAATTGATGAGGTTAGTTACTGTTAATAACTACAAAGAAAATATTTTTCCAATTAAAGAAATACTATAAATTTAAACTTCTAATTTAAATAAAAGTGATTAAAATCATTTATATTTCTTTAACTAATTATAATTAAACTAGACAAATTATAATAGTTTAAAAAAAACATTTCATTTTCACTGAAAAATTATTTCATAAAAAATTTATAATTTTAAAATCACTCACAACATATTTAAAGATTAAATAATCACTTTTATATCTTCAATATAACACTCTTAAGTTTAAGTTATTTAAATAAAATAATAAAATAAATAATAAAAAAAAAAAAAAAAAATAAATAAATAATTTAATAGAATTAAAATATAAATAATAATTAATTTTACTAAATGACATAAATTTATTATATAAATTTAACCCTCCTAACTCCTCTAAAAATCCTTGATCTAAAATCTTATCAAATCTAAACCTTAATTTTAAAATAAATATATTTAACCCATAAATAGAAATATTTGAAATAAATCACATATTCCCACAAAAAAAAAAAATTTTATAGATTAAAATCGATTTACTAATAAAATTTATAAACGAAACTATCAACCCAATCAAAACCCCACCAATAATAAAATTAAAAACTATATACTTAAAAAACATTTTTAAATAAATCATATAAAAAAAAGGCATAATTATTCAATTTAATAATCTTCCCCTAAAAATAGATATAAACAATAAAGTCAATATACTTTTAATTATAATTAAATCCTTATCTAACAAACTAAAAATTTTATTCAACCTAATACCCTTAATTATCCTAAAAAATAATAAACGAACTGTATAACTAACTGTTAAACCAGTCGAAAAAAAAAAAAAAAAAAAAATAATTATATTTATATTAGAAAATAAAACTATCTCTAAAATTAAATCCTTAGAATAAAACCCAGCTATAAAGGGGATACCACACAAAGCTAAATTAGAAATATTAAAATTAATTGATACCAAGGGCATATAATACCCTAATTCACCTATAAATCGAATATCCTGATTGTTATTTAAATTGTGAATTACTAACCCTGCACATATGAATAACAAAGCTTTAAATATAGCATGAGTTCTTAAATGAAAAAATGCTATATTCCTAAATCCCAAACATAAAATTCTTATTATTAAACCTAATTGACTCAAGGTTGATAAAGCAATAATTTTTTTTAAATCAAACTCAAAATTTGCAGACAACCCTGCTATTAATATAGTTAAGCTAGATATTAATAATAAAAATTCCTTCACAACTCTTATTTGTAAAACCTCTCTAAAACGAATCAATAAATACACACCAGCTGTAACCAAAGTAGATGAGTGTACTAAAGATGATACTGGAGTCGGAGCCGCTATAGCAGCAGGAAGCCAAGCTGAAAATGGAATTTGAGCTCTCTTAGTCATTGCAGCCAATACTACTATAATTAAAATAATAACTATATAATTTTCTAATTTCATAGTATATATATATATTATAAAATTTCATCTACCCACATTAATCATTCAAGAAATAGATATTAATAATATTACATCCCCAACCCGATTTCTTAAAACAGTTAACATACCTGAATTAAAAGATTTTACATTTTGATAAAAAATTACTAAACAATAAGAAACCAAACCTAATCCATCCCAACCTAATAAAATAGAAATTAAATTTAATCTAAAAATTAATAAAATCATAGATGTAACAAATAATAAAATTAAAATAATAAAACGATTTATATTAACCTCACCAAATATATAACTTTTTCTATAAAAAATTACTACACAAGAAATTAAAGAAACAATAAATAAAAACATACAAGATATTCAATCAATATAAAAAACTAATACAAATAATCTTGAATTTAATGAAATTAATTCAAATTCAATAAAAAACCTAACTCCTCTAAAAATTAAATATATCCTTGAAATTAAACCAGTTATTCTCAAGAATAATATAAACATCACTCTTGTCTCTAAAATTTTATTTTTTTTTATAATTTATTTAAAGTTTATCTTGAAACATTTTTGATTCCACAAACCAATATTTTTTTTTAAATTATTTAAACAAATAAATTATCTTCAAATAAAAAAATAATCTACTTTAAAAATAAGAATATTTAAAGGAAACCAATGAGCTAATAATAATAAATATTCACGCAAGGAAACTCTTTTTAAATTAAATATCCCCTTTAAAATTTTTCCATGTTGACTAAAAGAAAAAAGATAAAGTCTATAAGCAGCTCTAAAAAAAGAAATAAGTATCAATCCTAATATAGAAATTGAAGCCCATGAAATAATTCTCATAAGTAAAGAAATTTCTCCAAATAAATTTAACGACGGTGGCGCAGCCATATTTGAACTTAATAATAAAAATCACCATATAGATAAATTAGGTATCAAATTAAGTAACCCCTTATTAATCAATAAACTACGCCTACCTAACCGTTCATATATTAAATTAATTAATGCAAATAGCCCGGATGAACATAACCCATGCCCAATTATTAAAATAAGTCTTCCCATAAAACCATAATAATTTAAGGATATAATACCCCCAATTACTAAGGCTATATGAACAACTGATGAATAAGCCACTAATATTTTTATATCAACTAAATGAAGGCATAACAAACTAATAATTCTCCCCCCAATTAGAGATAAAACAACTCAAATAAAATTTAATTTTAAAGATACTGATAATATTAATTTTATAATTCGCATCAAACCATAGCCCCCCAACTTTAATATAATACCAGCTAAAATCATTGAACTAGAAACTGGTCCTTCTACATGAGCCTTCGGAAGTCATAAATGAACAATAAATATAGGCATCTTTACCAAAAAAGCCAAAATTATTAAAAAATACAAAAGTAATCTCCCCATCTCTTTAAACATTAAAAAACTAAAAGAATGTAAAATAACATAAACATAAAAAATCCCTAACAATAAAGGCAATGACACAAATAAAGTATAAAAAATTAAATAAATACCAGCTTGAATACGTTCTGGCTGATACCCCCAACCAATAATTATAAATAACACAGGCAAAATTCTTCTTTCAAAATATAAATAAAAATAAAAAATATTTATAGAAAAAAAGGCTAAAACTAATCTTATTAATAAAATAATTAAATTAATTAAAAACAAAGAAAAAAATTTTTTTTCTATTATTAATATAAATCTGGCCACAACAATAAATCTACAAATTCATAAGGTTAATAATACTATAGAATATCTCAATAGATCCATGCCTAAATAATTTATCAAATTACTAAAATAAAATAAATTAATGGAATTTAAAAACATAAATATAAATACCAATAATATAAATATAAATATTAATCATCATTTTGAAAAAAAAAAAAAAAAGAAAAAAAAACAAATACAAATTTTAACATTTTAATAAATTAAAAATATGAAAATAATCACTACCAATATTTCGAATTAATATTACTAAAATAGTAATTCCTAAAACACCTTCACAAACTATAAAAACTATAAATAATATTAAAAAATAAAATTCATTGTAAACATTTAAAAAAATTAAAAAAATTATTAAAAATAATAATAATATCAAGACTTCTAAAATTAATAACATATTTAAAAGATGTTTACGTTTGATAATAAATATAAAATTCACTATAATAACTATAAATATTAATAAAATCATAAATCTAGTCATTAGTTTTTATAATTTAATTTAAAATACTGATCTTGTAAATCAATAATAAGAAATTTTCTTTAAAAACTTTATATATAAATTTAACATTTAAATTTAATTATATATAAAATTATAAAAATTTCACTCTTAACCTTATTTATAACATTAACAGTATTAATATATTTTATTAAAAACCCATTAAATATAGGAATATTAATCTTAATTCAAACTTTAATTATTTGTTTGTTAATAAATTTTTATTTAAATTATTACTGATTATCTTATATTCTATATTTAATTATATTAGGAGGAATTTTAATTTTATTTATATATATATGTTCAATTGCATCAAATAAAATCATTCAATTTAATACTAATCTTTTTATATATATAATTTTAATTTTTCTAGTCATATTAATTTTTATATCTAACCTTAAATGAGTCAATTTAAATTCATTAATAATCAATAACTACAACTTCTTTTTCTCAAGCGAAATATTTAGTATATCCAAAATTTATAATAATTACACTTATAAAATTACAATCATATTAATTATTTATTTATTTATTCTATTATTAATAGTTTCTATATTTACTAATTCAAATAAAGGTCCTTTACGAATTTTAAATATATAATAAACAAATGAAAATCAGAAAAAAAAATGTAATTTTAAATTTATTAAATAATTCTCTCATAAAATTACCTACACCATCAAATATTACTTTTTGATGAAATTTTGGATCTTTATTAGGAATCTGTCTAATAATCCAAATTTTTACTGGACTATTTTTATCAATACACTATTGCCCTAATATTAATTTAGCCTTTGACAGAATTATTAATATTAGCCGAAATGTAGAATTCGGCTGGCTATACCGAATTATTCACGCAAATGGAGCATCAATATTTTTTATTTGTTTATATCTTCATATTGGACGAAATATTTATTTTGAATCATATAATTTTATTCATACTTGAAGAATTGGCGTTATAATCCTCCTAATAACCATAGGAGCTGCCTTTTTAGGATATGTTCTACCCTGAGGACAGATATCTTTTTGAGGGGCAACAGTAATTACAAATCTTATATCAGCAATCCCATACATTGGAAATGATCTAGTTCAATGAATTTGGGGAGGATTCACTATTAATAATGTAACTTTAAATCGATTTTTCTCTCTTCATTTCATTTTACCAATAGTAATTGCCATTTTAGTTATCATCCATATTTTTTTCCTCCACCAAACAGGTTCAAATAATCCTTTAATAATTAATAAAAATTTAGATAAAATTCCATTCCACCCATTATTTACTTTTAAAGATTTATTAGGTATAATAATTATAATTTGTATTTTAATCATAATTTCTTTAACACACCCATTTAGTCTAATAGATCCAGATAATTTTATATTAGCTAATCCTCTATTAACACCCCCTCATATTCAACCTGAATGATACTTTTTATTCGCCTATTCTATTCTCCGATCAATTCCCAGGAAATTAGGAGGAGTTATTGCACTTTTAATATCTATTTTAATTTTATTTATTATACCTTTAATTTTTAATAAAACAATCCAAGGCAATTCATTTTTTTATTTCAATAAAATTTTATTTTGATTTTTTTTTATAATATTTTTAATTCTTACCTGAATTGGATCTAAACCAATTGAATTCCCTTTCGTTAACATTGGTCAAATCTTCACTATTTTATATTTTAGATTTTTTTTAATTAACCCTCTTATTAATTCTTACTGAAAATCAATAATTAACTAATTAATGAGCTTGCTTAAGCTTTTGTTTTGAAAACTTAAGAAAGAAAATATGTATTTCTATTAATTTAATTCTCCTTTTTCAATCAAATAAAATAAATTTATACTTATAATCTCCAAAATTATTATTCTAATTAAATTATTAATTGTAGTAAATTTTTACTAAAATTAATTCATTTGAAAAAATTAATTTGTAATTATTAAACAAAGCATAAAAATAAACCAATTTAAAGCTAAAGGTAGATAAATTTTTCATGTAAGATACATTAATTTATCATAACGAAACCGAGGAAGAGTTCCTCGAACTCAGATGAAAACAAACCTTATAAATCTAACTTTTAAAAAAAAAACATAAGATAAAACATTACCTCACAATAAAAATCCCAAAACAAAAACTAGTCTTATAAATAAAATTATTCTATACTCAGCTAAGAAAATCAAAGCAAACTCTCTTCCCCCATATTCAATATTAAATCCAGATACCAATTCTCTCTCCCCTTCCGAAAAATCAAATGGAGTTCGATTACATTCAGCTAATATAGTAGTAAAAATACACATACCAATTGGTATTATAAAAATAAATATTATAATATATTCTTGATAGAAAATAAAATCTAATAAATTAAATCTTATAATTAATAAAATTATACATAAAAATAAAAAAATTAATGAAACTTCATATGATAAAGTTTGTACAATAGCACGCAAGGACCCTAATAATGCATAATTAGAATTTGAAGATCAACCATTCATTATAATTAAATAAACCCCCACTCCTAAAAGACTTAAAAATATTAAAAATCTTAAATTTAAATAATTTAACCCTTCTAAATAAGGGAAAATTATTCAAATTAACAATGATAAAAATAAACTAAAAATAGGAGAAACTAAAAAATAAAAAAAATTAGATTTTTCTGGTAAATAATATTCTTTTCTAAATAATTTAATTGCATCTCTAAAAGGTTGAATTAATCCCATCACCCCTAATTTATTAGGTCCCTTACGAAACTGAATATATCCTAAAACCTTACGCTCTAACAAAGTTAAAAAGGCTACCCCAATCAGAACTCCAATTATTAAAATTAATATATTAAAAAATAATAAAAAAAAATCATTTAATTGAATTTATTATTTATATAATTAAAATTATATTTAAATGAATTCTAAATTCATTGCATAAAATCTGCCAAAATAATTTAAATTACAAATATAAAAATTAAACTTTTTAAATAAATAAATTATTTAAATTCATTTAAATCAAAAATTTTTTATTTTAAATTTTTAATCCTTTCGTACTAAAAAATTTAACTTTAAATAAAAGATAGAAACCAACCTGGCTCACACCGGTTTGAACTCAGATCATGTAAGATTTTAATAGTCGAACAGACTAAATTTAAAAACTTCTGCATTTTCAATTTATCTTAATCCAACATCGAGGTCGCAATCTCAAATTTCCATAAGAACTAAAAATTTAAATAACGCTGTTATCCCTTAGGTAATTTAATCTTTTAATCCATAAAACTAAATCAATTCGCCTACATTTAATTATAAATTSTCATACAAATTTAAAATTTTATTTTTTAATTAAATTATTTATATTAATAAATTAAAGTTTAAAAATTTATAAATCACCCCAATTAAATTTAAATTAATTTTTATAATAATTATACATTTAATTTTACATCATTTTATTAGATATTATAAATAATTAAAAATCAAAAAAAATAAAAATCTAAAGGGTCTTCTCGTCTTTTTATATTATTTTTGTTTTTTTACAAAAAAAATAAATTTTAAATTTAAAATAAATACAGTTTTATTTTCATAAAATCATTCATTCTAGTTTTCAATTAAAAAACAATTTATTATGCTACCTTCGTACAGTTAAAATTCTGCAGCCCTTTAAAAAATTTTTCAGTGGGCAGATTAGACTTTAAATTTATAAACTAAAAGACATGTTTTTGTTAAACATGTGAAATAATTAAATTTTATATAATTAATAATTTTATTTTGCCTAATTAATTAATTTTAAATAAAAATTTAAAATCAAATTTTTAATAAATTTATACTAATTATAACATTAACTCTTATTAATAATAATTAATAAAATTGTCAAAATAAATAATTAATCTAAAAATAAATATTATTTTTTTTTATAAATAAATAATAAATTAATATATTAAATAAAAAAAAATTTTAATTCTATAATTTTATTTAAAAAATTAATTAATATAAAAATTTATATAAAAGCTTAACCCTTTATATATATATTTATCATTATATTTTTTTTTATAATATTAATATTTAAATTAATAATTTTAATATTTTTAATAATAAATTAAATTAAATTTATTTCTTTTAAAACTAGATATAAAAAAAAACGAATAACTTTTCATTTCAAAAAATTAATTATTTATAATTTTTAAACATTAATAAATATTTAATTCTTAACTCTTAATTTTTTTCGAGAAATATAAAATTTTTAATTCTTTTTATTAAACTCTGATACCCAAGATACAATAACTTAAATCTACTTTGAATAATTTAAAATTTATTTAATAATTTTAAAAATTCAATAACTTTACTAATTTACTATAAAAATATTTAATATTTTTTCTTAAAATAATTTTACTAAAACAAATTTTTTAATTTAATATTATTTTAATTAATAAATAATTATTTAACTATTCTAAATTAAATTTTAATTTAATTAATTAAATTTCAAATTAGATTAATTTAATTTAATCAAAATTTTATTGTAAATAAAATACTATAATTTTAGTTTTAATTTGATGAATTAACATATAAAAATTATATTAAATTAAATTTACATTAATCAACTCAATTTCAATAAAATAATTCTAGAAACATTTTCCAATACTTCTACTATGTTACGACTTATCTTAATTATAAAATAAATTTACTAACAAGAGTGACGGGCAATATGTACTTATTTAAAAACATTAATCATTAATAAAAATTATTAATTAATTACATTTAAATCCAATTTAATAATATATTTTTCAAATAAGCTATTATAATTAATTTCAATTATTGTAATTCATTTTAAATCTTATCAATAAACTGTATCTTTGATTTGATATAAATTTAAATTTAAATTTTAAAATATTATTAATTATTAAAAAATATTTTTATAACAACGATATACAAATCTTAAAATAAGTAATTTAAATTGTGGAATATCAATTATTAAACAAATTCCTCTAAATTGATTTAAATACCGTCATATTCTTTAATTTTCAAATTTTCAATTTTACTAATTTAATTTAAAAAAATTTTTTTTTTGATGATTAATTATTATAATAGGGTATCTAATCCTAGTTTAAATTTACAATTTTTTTTAAAATTAAAAATATATGAAAAAATACCTTCTAATTATTTAATTTTACTTATTTAATCAAATTTTAAATTTTATCATGTATATATATACATGATTATATTTTTTTTTTTAAAAATTAAAATTTAATATTTATTTTTATTAATTGTTTAACCGCAATTGCTGGCACAATTTTAATTAAAAATAAATTAATATTACTAAAATTAAATTTATTTAAAATTATTTTAAAATTAATTATTATATAAAATTAAAAATTAAATTTATTTAAAATTTATTATTTTTATTTAAAAATTTATATATAATTCAAACATTTAATAAACAATAAACCAGAAATAATTTAATAAAATAATTTTTTAGTTTTTTTTTTTTTAACCCTCTTATTAATTCTTACTGAAAATCAATAATTAACTAATTAATGAACTTGCTTAAGCTTTTGTTTTGAAAACTTAAGAAAGAAAATATGTATTTCTATTAATTTAATTCTCCTTTTTCAATCAAATAAAATAAATTTATACTTATAATCTCCTAATAGTTATTAAATAATTTAATAATTAATATTTATTTAATAATTGAATATTATGTTAATTTAATAATTAATTATTATTTTATATTTATATAAACAATTAATATTTTTTATATATATTTAAATAACATTAATATTTAAATTGGCTGTTTGATTAAATTTTTGATTATAATATTATAATTTAAATCATATAATAGTTATTAAATAATTTAATAATTAATATTTATTTAATAATTGAATATTATGTTAATTTAATAATTAATTATTATTTTATATTTATATAAACAATTAATATTTTTTATATATATTTAAATAACATTAATATTTAAATTGGCTGTTTGATTAAATTTTTGATTATAATATTATAATTTGAATCTTATATAATAATTATTAAATAATTTAATAATTAATATTTATTTAATGATTAAAATATTGATTATTAAATGAATGAATTTTTTTAAATTATTTATTATATATATACCGTTTTTAACCAGATCATTATTTTTATATTTTATATATAAATATAAA